CTTTCTTATCATTTCTTGTTTTTGGTCTCATATAATCAAGGAAGGGTATACATCGAAAATCCAGTCGAATTTCACCTATAAAAGAAAGATTACTACCTATAAAAGAAAGATTACTATAGTAATGTATAGGAAGAAGGAGTCATCTTTTTCTTTTTTAGGGATACTCGTCTATATGGTTCATTCTATATATATAATATGGATTTTGTTTTTTTAGTTAGGAATTTAATTTCAACTGAACAAAAGAAATACAAACGATCTTGGGCAAAAGTATCTGATCATATATGTATTCCAATAAGGAAGGAGGATTTTCAATGCGGGATATAAAAACATATCTCTCTGTAGCACCCGTGCTAAGTACTCTATGGTTTGGGGCTTTAGCAGGTTTATTGATAGAAATTAACCGTTTATTCCCAGATGCTTTGTCATTCCCTTTTTTTTCATTCTAGTTATTCCTATGCGAGAGATAGAATTCTTCGTGCCATGACGAAAATTTTCCTTCAATCCTTTTTTAGTCTACGAAGCAAAAAGAAAGAAAAAATGGATTGGGTTGAACCTCAGAGTCATGAAAAATTCGGTAAATCTCATTTTGGAAAACAGAAATTTAATTAAAAGCGGTATCCAAGCTAAGTCAGGCCTCGCAAATCAGAGCATATAAAGAGGCTAGGGCTTGCTACTTAAATGAAAGGATTTCGAAGCAAAATGCTTGCTAATTCGACAAGGATTGTATTCTTTAATTATTTCTCTATTTTTTATTACTTAATTTACGAATTTCAAAAATTTTTTATTCTATTGGATTGGATTCGTTAGAGAATTCGAAGAATTACAACAAAATCTTTAGAAATCACATTTTTAGTTAGGGACTTCTATGGATTTTATTCTTTTTCTTCGGATCCAAAATAGAAGAATAAAAGAATAGGTATAAGAATTAAGTTAAGTCAATCCAAAAAGAAAAGGAGGTTCATGGCCAAGGGCAAAGATGTTAGAATCAGAGTTATTTTGGAATGTATCAGTTGTGTTCGAAAGGGTACCAATAAGGAATCGACGGGGATTTCTAGATATAGTACTCAAAAAAATCGCCACAATACACCCGGACAATTAGAATTAAGAAAATTTTGTCGTTATTGTCGCAAGCATACGACTCATAACGAAATAAAGAAATAGGAGCATCGTGTGTTCGATTTTTCCAAAGAACAGAAAGAGTAAGAACTTCTTTTTTAATATATAGAACATAGATAGAATACAAAATATAAATCAACTCATCTGATTTTAGGTAGATATTATTTCATATGTATAGAGGTTTTTTTTATTTTTTATTATAGTATATGAACATATAATATATGGACCAAAGAAAGGTTACTTCTTCTGGATCCTAAATTAATAAAAAAATGGATTTTTTTTTTTCAAATTTTTAAATAAGGAATAAATCATGTATATATCTAAGCAACCTTTTCGTAAATCTAAGCAACCCTTTCGTAAATCTAAACAAACTTTTCATAAATCCAAACAACCTTTTCGTAAATTCAAACAACCTTTTCGTAAATCCAAACAAACTTTTCGTAGGCGTTCTCGAATTGGTCCGGGGGATCGAATTGATTATAGAAACATGAGTTTAATTAATCGATTTATTAGTGAACAAGGAAAAATATTATCCAGACGAATAAATAGATTAACCTTAAAACAACAACGATTAATTACTCTTGCTATAAAACAGGCTCGTATTTTATCTTTCTTACCATTTCGTAACTATGAGAATGAGAAGCAATTTCAAGCCCAGTCAATTTCAATAATTACTGGTCCTAGATACAGAAAAAATAGACATATTCCTCAATTAACACAAAAGTTCAATTCCAATCGAAACTTAAGAAACTCCAACCAGAATTTAAGAAACAACAATCGAAACTTAAGTTCCGATTGTTGATGTTTTATTCGAAAAGGTCAGACTCATATATAAAAAAAGTAATCCGGTTTTGATTCTTGTGTTTGTTATAAGAAAGAAAAATGGGAAAAAAGAAATAGTTTTTTATTTATTGCAACATGCTCGTTGATTCCTACCACTTAATCTTAATTTATTGTATCTTCCCGGAGTTCCCTCTCCGGGAATTCGGTTTTAATTATTCCTTTATATTACTTTTTTATCCCTTTAATTGATGGTCTTTATTTTATTGGAAATCGTGTAAAGATTATTTGGATTTGATACAGCTACTTGTGCAAGCATTTTACGATTAAGAATCAATTCCTTCTTGTACAGATTGTGTATTAATTTACTATAACTATCGAATACTTTATATATCCGTGTTGCTGCGTTTATCCGAGTGATCCACAAACGACGAAAATCCCTCTTTTGCCTGCCTCTATCTCGATGAGAAGAAACAAAAGCTCTTCTTACTTGTTGAGTAATCATTCGATTAAGTCTTAAATGAGCCCCTCTAAAGTTTGAGGCAAATGAACGCATTTTTGTTCGTCGTCTCCGAGCTATATATCCTCGCGGAACTCTGGTCATTGAATCAAATTAACCCTAATGAATAACTAATTATTTCTCTTCTTTTAAGCGTCCTTTTTCCCATTAATAACAAAACGGATTATTCCGATATATAAAATATTAATTCCAATGGCTTTTGCTACTATAACCTTCCCAACCACGATTTTGTATTATATTTCCTTCAGTTATTTCACATAGAAATAACAAATTCTAACGATACTAAAAAAACAGTGGGTTCCATCGTTTCTATGGTTCCCTTTTAAACGGTGAGGCCCTCTCTATACACCGGAGCCCCTTCTTTCATTCATTTCATCAAAAGGTATTGTGAACTTGTATAGTTCACATTCTTTGGCTCTACCTATCCATTATAGAGTAAATAACTCTTTTCACAATAAGAGTTATTCATACAGTGACGGTATTTAATTATGAAAGTTGGCTAAATAGCTGACCCTTTAGTCCGTTCTTTTAAGATAAAGTAGCATAAGACTTTTTCTTTTTATTACTATTTCCTCCGCTTAATGAATAACCTTTTGCTACCAATGGGGGAATTGCTTCTTCCAATTCCAATCTAGATGATTGGATTTGTACCAAAGGAAACCATAAATTCCATATACCATAGAAATCTAGGATGGAGCTTCTCTATCCTATTCATTGGTACGGATCATGGATACTTCAAAAAAAAAATTGTCTTATTTGTTTGAACTCATGATCTGAACGAGTCGCACATACACCCTAGCACATGTTCCTCGACGCTGAGGACATCCCTTAAGCGCGGGCGTTTTTCTAGCATTTCGTATTGGCTGTCTTGCATTTCTAATAAGTTGTTTAACCGTTGGCATGTCGTATGTATATAGAATAAAATGGATTGGTTTAGATCGATCTTAACCTGATGATTCATCATCATGAAATATTTCTATTTTCTATAAAATCGCATAAAACCCGAATTTAGGTTAGGGTTAGGTTTGAAATAAATTTACAAGAAATCCAGCCACTACCAATCCTTAAACATTTCTGGAAACCACACTGGATCGGTATCGCAGTGCTCGTCAATCATTTCATCCCCTACAATATCGACAAGTCCATAAGCTTTGGCTTCGTCTGCTGACATAAAAACATCCCTTTCCATGTCTTCGGATACAACCCAAAAAGGCTTGCCTGTTCTTAGTGCATAAACCCTTGTGATCATTTCGCGAACTTTGTGTAACTCTTCCACTTCTAGTAAAAATTCAGGTGTCCTTGCCCGATAATAAGCACTAGCAGGTTGGTGAAGCATAATCCTAGCGTGAGGGAATGCTATACGCTTGGTGGGTTCTCCTCCAAGCAGAATGAAAGAGGCCATGGATGCGGCTATTCCGAGGCATATTGTATATATATCAGGTGTCACCGTTTGCATCGTATCAAAAATAGCCATTCCTGAGATTAGCCACCCGCCGGGGGAGTTTATAAACAAAAAAATATCGCTAATTCCATCTTCTATACTGAGATATACCATGAGACCTGTAATATGATTCGTGATCTCGCAACGAATCTCTTGACCCAAAAAAAGTGTCCTTTCTCGATACATAACATTGTATAAGTCAACCCAAGTCGCTTCTTCATCTCCGGGAATCCGGTAAGGTACTTTTGGAACACCAATGGGCATATTAGATTAATATTATTAAATTTTAGTAAGAAAACTATACTTTAATATGGAAACGTAAGAATGGAAGAGAAAGAAAGAATCCGCAGTTTATTATCTTCATTTTTTTTTCTTATTCTATAAGAATACTATAGATTCTATTAATACATAGATTCCTAAATTATAGATATAAGGAGGGTAAGACAGATTGAATAAAGAAAAAGGAATCTGGGATTCGAATGATAAACTAATAGGGATTAGTGATCTATTCTTCGTTTTTCCAAATAAAATAGCCCAAGCTACCCATTGCATATTGGCACTTATCGAGTATAGAATAGATCTGCTTCTCTTTCTTCTTACAAACGGAATTGGCTTCTTATTTTTAATGGAATGAAATAAATATTCATGCTTTCTGACACAGAATGGTTAGGTACATAGTCTTTTCCAATGCGATAAAATAAAACGACATCGTGTCTATTTTTCTTTGCTAAAGGGGTATTCCATGGGTTTGCCTTGGTATCGTGTTCATACTGTCGTTTTGAATGATCCGGGTCGATTGCTTTCGGTGCATATAATGCACACAGCTCTAGTTTCTGGGTGGGCTGGCTCGATGGCTTTATACGAATTAGCGGTTTTTGATCCCTCTGATCCTGTTCTGGATCCAATGTGGAGACAAGGTATGTTCGTCATCCCTTTCATGACTCGTTTAGGAATAACCGATTCGTGGAGTGGTTGGAGTATTTCAGGAGGAACTATAACGAATCCGGGTATTTGGAGTTATGAAGGTGTGGCAGGTGCGCATATTGTGTTTTCTGGCTTGTGTTTCTTGTCAGCTATCTGGCATTGGGTATATTGGGACCTAGCAATATTTATTGATGAGCGGACGGGAAAACCTTCTTTGGATTTGCCCAAGATCTTTGGAATTCATTTATTTCTTGCAGGGGTGGCTTGTTTTGGCTTTGGTGCATTTCATGTAACGGGTTTGTATGGTCCTGGGATATGGGTGTCCGATCCTTATGGACTAACAGGAAAAGTACAAGCTGTAAGTCCTGCGTGGGGTGCAGAAGGTTTTGATCCTTTCGTTCCGGGAGGAATAGCTTCGCATCATATTGCTGCGGGTACTTTGGGCATATTAGCGGGCCTATTCCATCTTAGTGTCCGTCCGCCTCAACGTCTATACAAAGGATTGCGTATGGGCAATATTGAAACTGTACTTTCCAGTAGTATCGCTGCTGTTTTTTTTGCAGCTTTCGTAGTTGCTGGAACTATGTGGTATGGATCGGCAACTACCCCAATCGAATTATTTGGGCCTACTCGTTATCAGTGGGATCAGGGATACTTTCAGCAAGAAATATATCGAAGAGTTAGCGATGGGTTAGCCGAAAATCTTAGTTTATCAGAAGCTTGGTCTAAAATTCCCGAAAAATTAGCCTTTTATGATTATATTGGTAATAATCCGGCAAAGGGGGGATTATTCAGAGCAGGCTCAATGGACAATGGGGATGGAATAGCTGTTGGATGGTTAGGACATCCCGTCTTTAAAGATAAAGAAGGGCGCGAGCTTTTTGTACGTCGTATGCCTACTTTTTTTGAAACATTTCCAGTAGTTTTGGTAGATGAAGAGGGAATTGTGAGAGCAGACGTTCCTTTTAGAAGAGCAGAATCCAAATATAGCGTTGAGCAAGTAGGCGTAACGGTGGAGTTCTATGGTGGCGAACTTAATGGAGTAAGTTATTCTGATCCTGCTACTGTAAAAAAATATGCGAGGCGCGCCCAATTAGGGGAAATTTTTGAATTAGATCGAGCTACTTTGAAATCAGATGGTGTTTTTCGCAGCAGTCCAAGGGGTTGGTTCACTTTTGGTCATGCTACCTTTGCTTTGCTATTCTTTTTCGGACACATTTGGCATGGCGCTCGAACCCTGTTCCGAGATGTTTTTGCTGGTATTGATCCAGACTTGGATGCTCAAGTGGAATTTGGAACATTCCAAAAAGTTGGAGATCCAACTACAAGGAGACAGGCAGTCTGATACCTATGGTATCTTTCACCTCTCTTTTTTGATTTGACATGGGAAACATCTCCTGTCCTTTCTTTGACTCTTTTTCTTTTTTATATGGGAAATGATCCCAAACGACAAGTGAATAGGTGTGGAAGTTATAATTGTAAATAAACCACGATCGAATCTATGGAAGCATTGGTTTATACGTTCCTTTTAGTTTCGACTTTAGGGATAATTTTTTTCGCTATCTTCTTCCGAGAACCACCTAAGGTTCCGACTAAAAAATGAAATTATTTAATTGAAGTAAGAAGTCTCCCAGATGGAGAGACTTCTTACTTCAATTAGTCCCCATGTTCTTCGAATGGATCTCTTAATTGTTGAGAGGGTTGCCCAAACGCGGTATATAAGGCATACCCAGTAAAGCTTACAAGTAAACCAGATATGGAGATGGCGACTAAAGTTGCTGTTTCCATTTTTATAGAATTTCAAGATTACAATGGATCTACGAAAAGATCGTGTATTTACAACTACAACGGAATAGTATACAAAGTCAACACCAATCATTAAATAGAATTTATGGCTACACAAACCGTTGAAGATAGTTCTAGAGCTAGACCAAAACGAACTGGTGCAGGTACTTTATTGAAACCCTTGAATTCGGAATATGGGAAAGTAGCCCCGGGTTGGGGGACTACTCCTTTTATGGGGGTCGCAATGGCTTTATTCGCGATATTCCTATCTATCATTTTAGAAATTTATAATTCTTCTGTTTTACTGGACGGAGTTTTAACGAATTAGGTTTTTACTAACTAAAACTATGAAGTCATAGTTTTTCCATCGAAAAAAGGCTTTTCTACTTTAAGCTCCACATTTCTAAACATTCTGGTAGTTCGACCGTGGATTTTTTTGTTTCGGTATCTCTGGAATATGAGTGTGTGACTTGTTAGAATTGATCCTATTGATAATACATAGAAAGGGCCTGTTATCTCTATCAAGATGATTCTAATTCGTCGGATATTATTTATTCTAGTATCTGGAACACGAAATACATAGAGTGGATCAAGAAAAAAAAAGGAACTATGATTCATACTCACTATTTAGACCTCGCAACCAGACTGAAAAAAAAATTCAAGTAGTTCTTAATAAAATAAAAATAAAAAAAGAAATTTTCTTCCTTCCAATTTGGTTTCCCCAAAAGAAAACTTTTTTCTCTCGATTTTGTCGAGTCATTACACTGATTCAATAAATGATCATCAAGCGGTTCTTATTCAAAGAACCCTTGCCCTTTGTTTAGCTTGAGACTCAATCATCGTGGCTCTAGTATGAATCTAAGGTTTTAATTGAACTGATTCATAGGATCGCAACAAGATAATTTCTATCAGAAAACCACTATAAATTATTTTTTATTTATTACTAGTAATAAATAAAATAAAATAGGGACGAGAAAAGTCAAGAGGCCTCTACAACATAAGGGAAAGAAAGACAGATGAGCCAACTTGAGATTTTTTGGCATTATCATCACAAAGAAAAAATTCCGGATTTTTCTTATTTAATATCTTCAAGGCAAATCGATCCAATCCCGTGGCTGGTAAAGTTTTGAACCTTTATTTTCAAATATCCGTTGAAAATTTGTGTGTTTCTGCTTGAGCCGTACGAGATGAAATTTTCATATACGGTTCTCAGAGGGGGAGTCGGGCTAGTTACCTATCTCAATAAAGTATATGATTGGTTTGAGGAACGTCTTGAGATTCAGGCAATTGCAGATGATATAACAAGTAAATATGTTCCTCCTCATGTGAACATATTTTATTGTTTAGGGGGAATTACACTTACTTGTTTTCTAGTACAAGTGGCTACCGGTTTTGCTATGACTTTTTACTACCGACCAACCGTTACAGAGGCTTTTTCCTCTGTTCAATATATAATGACGGAGGCCAACTTTGGTTGGTTAATCCGATCAGTTCATCGATGGTCAGCAAGTATGATGGTTCTAATGATGATCCTGCACGTATTTCGTGTGTATCTCACAGGTGGATTTAAAAAACCTCGTGAATTAACTTGGGTCACAGGTGTGGTTTTGGCTGTATTGACTGCATCATTTGGTGTAACTGGTTATTCTTTGCCTTGGGATCAAATTGGTTATTGGGCAGTCAAAATTGTGACTGGTGTACCTGAAGCGATTCCGGTAATAGGATCCCCTTTAGTGGAGTTATTACGTGGAAGTGCTAGTGTGGGCCAATCCACTTTGACTCGTTTTTATAGTTTACATACCTTTGTACTGCCTCTGCTTACTGCCGTATTTATGTTAATGCACTTTCCAATGATACGTAAACAAGGTATTTCGGGTCCTTTATAGGGAAGGCATATCATAGAGAATTCTAATTCTCATATATCATATCGGGTAGGTTGTGGTATTTCATTGCTACAAACATGGGTTATTGTAAAATAAGACATGTCATTTGGATACCTCTCTTCAACTCCGGAGTATTTTGATACAAATAGTTGAAGTGATTTTTACGAAAGAAAATAAGGCGGATTATGGGAGTGTGTGACTTGAATTATTGATTTGGCCATGCAGATAGAGAATTGGATCTGCCACATTAGAATTCACGACCAAAGGTGTCTCCGCATCCAATCAACACGTAAGTCCCCTATCTAGGAAGGATAGGCTGGTTCACTCGAGGAGAATATTTTCTATGATCATACCCTAACCATGGCATCCATGAACAGGCTCCGTAAGATCCCGTAGAGTATAAATGGAATAAGTCATGTGATACGATCCAATTCTATATTTATTACACATACTTTTTATTATAGTATGGAAATGCATTCATTTTCTTTGCATCGATTTCGATCCGCAATACTATCGGAGTAAAAGAAGGGATCTAAGGAAGAAGGTAGGCTAAACTTTTTGATTTTTTATTAGTAACAAGTAAATACTTTGTTTGGACGTAAGAAACTTGCGATATTGAGGGGATAAACACCAACTAATCAAGAGACAATCCACAAAGCAATTGATCATGATCAAATTTGTAAGCCCACTTGGATATTGAGCATTTACGCATAAGAATAGGATTCTTTTCAATGAGTAGTTATAGGCGCAACTTAGGAAAAGATAATCTGATAAAGCTTTTCTTACCTTGAGTCATTGAGTCATTATATAACCTATTCTATTGTGGATCCTCCACGATCTTATTTCTTTCATTCTTGCTCGAGCCGGATGATGAAAAATTCTCATGTCCGGTTCCTTTGGGGGATGGATCCTAAAGAATTCACCTATCCCAATAACAAAGAAACCTGACTTAAATGATCCTGTATTAAGAGCAAAATTAGCTAAAGGGATGGGACATAATTATTACGGGGAACCCGCGTGGCCCAACGATCTTTTATACATTTTTCCAGTAGTAATTCTAGGTACTATTGCATGTAATGTAGGTTTAGCGGTTCTCGAGCCATCAATGATTGGTGAACCGGCGGATCCGTTTGCAACTCCTCTGGAAATATTGCCCGAGTGGTACTTCTTTCCCGTATTTCAAATACTCCGTACAGTACCCAATAAGTTATTGGGCGTTCTCTTAATGGTTTCTGTGCCAACGGGCTTATTGACAGTACCCTTTCTAGAGAATGTCAATAAATTCCAAAATCCATTTCGTCGCCCAGTAGCTACGACCGTTTTTTTAATCGGTACTGCAGTAGCTCTTTGGTTAGGTATTGGAGCAACATTACCCATTGATAAATTCTTAACTTTAGGTCTTTTTTAGGTTAGGTATTTTTCGGGTTGATTCATTCAACTGTGAAGTCCCCGCATGGGTATCTAGGAAATAGTTACTTCCAAGTGAATCTTCCCTAGATACCTAAAATCCATTTCATTATGATCCATTTCGCGAAAATATAGATTGTGCCAAAGATGCAAAATTGTTTTCTTTTTTCTTTTTATTCTAACTCGAAAAAGAAAAAGAGGAAAAAATTGCAATGGATTTAAAGCGAGAACTTGTTCTTAGGTAAATCAATTGGGAGATGCTTCTCTAGAGTGTCCCATAGAAGTTTTCCATCTTCCATACGAAAACTGTCAATTCTCATAAGATCTTCTTCAGTCTTACTCAAAAGGTCCAATAGTGTATGTATATTGGCCCTTTTGAGACAATTATACGTTCTAGAAGGCAATTCTAATTGATCAATAAAAATACAATTCAATGGAATTCCTTTTTTGTTTTTCTTTAGATTAGTGAATCCTTTTTGAAAGGTTAAAAGGGCTTGAGTAAACCTGTTTTTATTTTCTTCGAAACTCGCGCCCTCTTCCTCTGCGTGTAGAAAAGGAAGAAATAAATCAATCAAATTACGAGAAGCTTCATAAAGCGCTTCTTTAGGGGTTAAACTTCCATTTGTCCATATTTCTAGAAAAAGTATCTCATGTTTTTCATTTCCATTCCCACAAGAAAAAATACTATAATTCACATTTCGAACGGGCATGGATACAGCATCTATAGGATAACTTCCATCTTGAGAGTTCTTTATGAGTTCCGTATGATATCCGCGATCTCTCTTGATCTGTAACTCAATACAGAAATCAATGGGCTCTCTCAAGTTAGCTATAGGTTGTGTTGTATCAACAATTTCTACGGAAGGGGGTAAGATTATATCTTGAGCGGTTATATATCTAGGACCTTTGACGCAAATTGATGCGTCTCTAACTCCATACAGATTACTTCTCAATACAATTTCTTTCAAATTTAGTAAAATTTCTTGTATGGATTCTTCAATACCTACTATTGTAGAATATTCGTGTGGCACGTTCCCAAATTTTGCGCGTGTGATACAAGTTCCTTCTATTTCTCCAAGTAAAGCTCTTCGCAAGGCAATACCGATAGTATCCGCTTGACCTTTTCTAAGCGGGGACAGAACGAAACGACCATAATAAAGACGCTTACTATCTACTCTTGATTCAACACACTTCCACTGTAGTGTTTGGATGGATCCTGTTACCTCCTCTCGAACCATAATAGACTAGTATTTTTATTTGATCATTGAATCGTTTATTTCTCTTGAAAGCGGTTTAATTCTTTTACAGACGTCTTTTTTTAGGAGGTCGACATCCATTATGCGGCATAGGTGTTACATCGCGTATACAACTTAACCGTACACCACTTTTAGCAATGGCTCGTAATGCGGCATCTCTTCCGCTACCAGCACCTTTTACCATAACTTCTGCTCGTTGCAAACCCACTGTACGAATAGCATCTACTGCTGTTCTTTGACCAGCATAGGGCGATGCTTTTCTTGAGCTTTTGAATCCACAAGTACCTGCGGAGGACCAGAAAACCACGCGACCTTGCGGGTCTGTAACAGTTATAATGGTATTGTTGAAACTGGCTTGAACATGAATAACCCCTTTTGTTATTCTACGTGCACTCTTTCGTAAACTAAAACGGGCATTCCTACGCAAACCAATACGCACTCTCTTACGTGAACCTATTTTTGGTGTAGCTTTTGCCATATTTTATTATCTCATAAATATGAGTTAGAAATAACAAAAAGAAAAAAAGATACAAAGATATCCGTTTCAGGGTAAAATATATCCTTTATTTTCATTTTTTTATTTGGAATTTGGACATTTCCGTGGGTACTTTTTTTTTACTTTTTAGAAAGAAAAGCTCCTTTTTCGAAAGATTACCCCTGTCTTTGTTTATGTTTCGGATTGGAACAAATGACTCTAATTCGCCCACGCCTACGAATCAGTCGACATTTTGTACAAATTTTACGAACGGAAGCTCTTATTTTCATATTTAGGTATTCCTTTCTTAAACTATGAATCTACTCTTTGGGAAAAAATAAGTCTCTTCACTTAAATTTTGAAACTTGGAATTTATTACCCTAGAAAAATCTAATCCTTTAAATCTTTGGTATCCTTCAAATCTTCAGTATCCTTAGAGTCTTCGGTACGCTTCGAATCCTTATGGGGAAGCCTATAAATTATACGTCCCTTGCTTGAATCATAACGACTTACTTCAATTTTGACCCTATCCCCCATCAGTATTCGTATAGAACTCGACCGGATCTTTCCTGAAATATAGCCCAGGATGATGGTGTCATTCTCTAGGCGAACGCGGAACATTCCGTTGGGTAGGGCTTCCATAACTAAACCTTCGAAAGTTACTTTTGCTTCTCTCGGGTTTTTTTTTTCTCTCCTATTTTTTTTTTCTGTCATTTTTTTTTTTCTCTCCTATTTTTCGATTTGAATTTCCAAAATAGGAAGTTCGAGATATAATTCGTGTACTATAGGCGGGCCCATTACCATATATAACATAAGACTTCTCCCCCAATTCTGTTTAGTCGAGCTTCTCGATCTGTCATTATACCTCGAGAAGTAGAAAGAATAGCAATTCCCATTCCGCCCAAAACCTTAGGAATTCTTTGATAGTTGGCATAGATTCGTAAGCCAGGTCGGCTGATACGCTTTAAAAAGGTTCTAGTTCTATATATTCCCTTTCTAGTCTTTCTCTTTTGATGTCGCAAAGTTGAAACCAAGAAATATCTGTTACTTTCCTGATGTTTCCGAACACTTTCAATAAACCCCTCTCGTAGAAGTATTTTAACAATGCTTTCGGTAATATTTGTAGATACTACTCGAACAGTTCCTTTTTTATTCATGTCTGCGTTTCTTATAGAAGTTAGTAAATCAGCAATAGTGTCCTTGCCCATAAAACTCTAATTCTAGGTTCCTCCTAATTTTTCTATAAACAACATGTTTTCCTTTTTATTTTTATTTTGGATTTTAAAGCATATACGTGAGACACAATCTACTAATTTTTTCTTTGATCTATATCTCGTCTACTAGTATTTATAATACTTCAGGAGCTAATGAAACTATTTTAGTAAAATTCAATTCTCTCAATTCCTCGGCAATCGCGCCAAAAACTCGAGTTCCTTTTGGATTTCCTTTTTGATCAATGATAACTGCTGCATTGTCATCATAGCGTATTATTATACCGTCTTCGCATTTGAATTCTTTACATGTACGTACAATTACAGCTCGAATTACTTCGGATCTTTCTAGAGGCATTTGGGGCACTGCGTCTTTGATTACAGCAACAATAACATCACCAATACGAGCATATCGCTGATTACCAGCAGCTCCTATGACTCGAATACACATCAATTTGCGAGCTCCACTGTTATCTGCTACATTTAAAAGGGTCTGAGGTTGAATCATATTATTTTGATTTCAATTTGTTATTTCAATTCAAAAGGATGAAAGAAATATTGTCTTTACAGAAAGAAAAACTCGGGTTTTTTATCTTCAATACTCCTTTTTGGGGTTCTATATCTCTAATCGAAGAAATTGACTTCGTATGGGCATTTTACTGGCAGCTATGGAGATAGCTGCTCTAGCTACAGTTTCAGATACTCCGCTCATTTCATAAAGTATTCGACCTGGTTTAACAACTGCTACCCAATATTCGGGGGATCCCTTTCCCGAACCCATACGTGTTTCTGTGGGTCTTATTGTAACTGGTTTGTCGGGAAATATACGTACCCATAGTTTTCCACCACGACGTGCATATCGTGTCATTGCTCTTCGTCCTGCTTCTATCTGTCTCGCTGTGATCCAAGCGGGTTCAAGTACTTGAAGAGCATATCTCCCAAAACAAATACGATTTCCTCGGCAGGATTTTCCCTTCATTCTTCCTCTATGTTGTTTACGAAATCTAGTTCTTTTGGGGTTATAGTCGATGGTTCTTTCTTAGTTCCATCTCTACTGCAAAACTGGACATGAGAATTTCTTCTCATCCAGCTCCTCGCGAATGAAATGAGAAAGCGTGCAAATTTCTCTAATTTCATAATATTAAAAGATATTACGGATAGATACATATAGAAAAAGTTAATCAATATATAATAGAAAAAGATATAATAGAAAAAGTTAGGTTTTTTTGAATTTGTTAAAATAGAAAAATATAAAGTCAAGAAAGAAGATCCAGAATATATCCAAATTCTATATTTATAGATAATTAATGTAATTTTTCTCTTTTAAAGGGAATCCCCTTATTTTTACTCTTATTGAATCGTGGTAAAGTATTTTAATCCAATAAGGATTTCGCGGGCGAATTTTTACTCTTTTCTGTCTTATTTGTTAATTTATAACCTTAGCAAATAAAGCAATTTTTTTGGTTTGTTCCGCCATCCCACCCAATGAAGTATTAGGATTCTGTTCAATAAAATCCTATGCAGTCATAGGTTTTGTCGTTCCCACAGCTTCTCCTTTAATGGTTAGGTTTGAATCCTGCAACGGAGCTTCCAAAAAAATTCCTTTCCGAGTCAATTTTCTCAGTTTTATTAACCCGTGCTGCTCCTTATTATATTATTGCTTTAAGTTTTTATTTTGTGTTTGAAGTTACGATTTCGAATTCTCTTTTTTTATTTTATTATATTGATGCTTTATCACATTGCCTTTTATGATGTAATTCATAGACCATACACATTGGAATCCTATATCTTTCTTATTCTTCTTCCTTCTATCTATCATCCCTCCTTTTATCCACATCCTTTTAGTTTTGCTTCACAACCTAGATATAGAATCTGGTTTCTTTTTTTTGGAAAAAAAATGCAGTTGCTACAACTATATGATAGATCTACTCATTTATGATAGATGTATTTATTCACATAGTCACTGTTTCTTATTTTAGGATCTCGACAATACGAAGCAATGGGTTGGTTATTAGTTAATTTTCTATAATTACTAAGTTTTTTCCTTTTTTAGTAGGGTTTTGAATCCCTATTTTTGACCCTAAAGAAAAAACTAACGAGTCACACACTAAGCATAGCAATTTTATTAAAAGATTTATCAATTTTCATTAAATCTTATAGAAAGAGCTACAATTTCTTCTTTTTTTTAGGCATTTCGGGAAAAATAAGGCTCTTGTCTTTTTTATTCTATCACTGGGCAGAATGGGAAGATAAGGTTACTTATTATTCTTCTACGAATATCCAAATTTTTACACCTAATACTCCATAAATAGTTCGAATTGGATAGCAGCAATAATCAATTTTAGCGCGAATTGTTTGGAGGGGAAGTCTACCCTTTTTGATGCATTCGGCACGTGCAATTTCTTTCCCTGCTAGACGACCTGCTATTTTTATTTTTACTCCCTTTATATCTGCTTTTTTAGTTAATTCAATGGCTTTTTTCATTGCCTTTCGGAATGAAACTCTATTTTTTAATTGGAAAGCTATATATTCTGCAAGAATGTTAGGTTGTCTATAAGGTTCTTTAACTTTTTCGATAGCAATATTAAGTCTCTGGTTTACAGAATTAACTTCCTTTTGGAGATCCTTCTCTAATTCTTCGATTGCTCCTTTTTTCTTTAATAAATTGGGGAATCCAATATGGATTATCACGTGTATTGTATCGATTTCTTTTTGAATTTCTATATGTGTAATTACTTCCGAACTTGAGTCTGATTCTATTTTTCTATTCGAGCCTTTTTTCCTATTCTTTTGTATATAGTTCTTGATACAATTCCGTATTTTTTTATCTTCCTGTAGACCGTCAGAATAATTTTTTGGTTGTGCGAACCAAAAGGAATGGTGATTTTGGGTTGTACCAAGTCTGAAACCAAGTGGATTTATTTTTTGTCCCATATTTTTCTATTTTATTTTTTTTTTACTGGGAATTGAAATCTTAGATTGATCTAAAGATTATTTAGATTTCTTTACTATATTTAGTGCAATTGTTATATGACACATGGTTTTTTTTATAGGATAACCACGGCCTCGAGCCCGAGGTCTGAATTTTTTCATAATAGTACTCCTACTGACTTCGGCTTTAGTGATGAATAAACGCGCTTTGTCGAAATCCCTATAATGAGTGGCATTTGCTGCTGCTGAATAAACCAACTTTAAGATGGGATAAGATGCTCGATAAGGCATGAGGTTCAGTATCATAACGGTTTCCTCGTAGTAACGCCAGCGAATCTCATCAAGAACTCTTTGTGCTTTGAAAACAGACATATGTATGCGTTTTTGTGCTTTGAAAACCCGTTCGAACTTAAGTAGACGATCGGTTGGAACTTTTCTTGCGAGTTTCCTTAGCCCGTTCTTCTTCTTCTTTATCCTAGGGGTATACTTTACCAATTTGAAACTTGTCATAAATAAGGTTATTACCCGCCTACCTTTACTTTATTTGAATCCTATAAATTTTGTTTATTCTGAATCTTTCTATTCTGAATTCAGTTAACGACGAGATTTAGTATCCTTTCTTGCACTTTCATAACTTGTGAAATGCCGAGTAGGCACGAATTCCCCCAATTTGCGACCTACCATAGGATTTGTTATGTAAATAGGTATATGTTCCTTTCCATTATGAATCGCGATTGTATGGCCAACCATTGCGGGTAGAATGCTAGATGCCCGGGACCACGTTACTATTGTTTCTTTCTCCTCCTTCATATTGACCTTTTCGATTTTTGCCAATAAATGACGAGCTACAAAAGGATTCGTTTTTTTTCGTGTCACAGCTGATTACTCCTTTTTTCATTTTAAAGAGTGGCATCCTATGTCCACTATCTCGATCGAGGTATGGAGGTCCGAATAAATAGAATAATGATGAATGGAAAAAAGAGAAAATCCTTTAGCTGGATAAGGGGCGGATGTAGCCAAGTGGATCAAGGCAGTGGATTGTGAATCCACCATGCGCGGGTTCAATTCCCGTCGTTCGCCCATCGCATTATTGCAAATTCCAAAAATGCAATTTTCCATATTCCTAGTTACGTATTTACTTACGGCGACGAAGAATAAAACTATCACTATATTTTTTCCTTTTCCTAGTTCTTCTTCCAAGCGCAGGATAACCCCAAGGGGTTGTGGGTTTTTTTCTACCAATGGGGGCTTTCCCTTCACCGCCCCCATGGGGGTGGTCCACAGGGTTCATAACTACCCCTCTTACTACAGGGCGTTTACCTAGCCAACACTTAGATCCGGCTCTACCCAAACTTTTTTGGTTCACCCCAACATTACCCACTTGTCCGACTGTTGCTAAGCAGTTTTGGGATACCAAACGGACCTCCCCAGATGGTAATCTTAAAGTGGCCGATTTACCCTCTTTTGCAATCAGTTTCGCTACAGCACCTGCTGCTCTAGCTAATTGCCCACCCCTTCCACGTGTGATTTCTATGTTATGTATGGCCGTGCCTAAGGGCATATCGGTTGAAGTAGATTCTTCTTTTTTCTCAAAAAACCCCTTCCCAAACTGTACAAGCTTCTTGCAAAGCATACGGCTTTCTAGATGTATATGACGATCTCTAGACAGATGGATCTTATATGAATCGTATGATGAAGTACCACATGAGTGGATATATAGAAAAGGAATCCAAATCTGCCGAATCGCTCATGTTATGATCTTCCACATCCTAGGTCTCCGCGTTCCGTCATCTGGCTTATGTTCTTCATGTAGCATTCAGATCGAATGACTCTATGAAATTACGTCGATACTTCCACATATTATGGGTAACGTAGGAGACATCCCTATTTTCACCCGGGGGTCTTAATTACCACTGCTTAGCTTTCAACTCGCCTCTGACCATCAAATTAAATGTGAATAACCCGTCCTCCTCTCTTTGAAACAAGGGGCGCTTCCGGTTCTGTGCGTGCTTCAAACAATTTTGTCTTCTCCATATTACCATATCTCTAGAGTCAATAATTTTCTATGAGGAACTACTGAACTCAATCACTTGCTGCCGTTACTCAACAGTTTTCTGTTGAGGTCTATCCTGTAGAGGTAGTCAAATTGGATCAGTGATCGATTTCTAGGTTTCGTCGTAAACCTAATTGGTTACTTCCAATTACGTAAATCAATAGTTCAAACCGCACTCAAAGGTAGGGCATTTCCCATTGATATAGGAACTTTTGTACCAGAAACAATAGTATCTCCAATTATAGCCCCTCTGGGATGTAAAATATATCTCTTCTCACCATCCCCATAGTGTATGAGACAAATGTATGCATTTCGATTAGGGTCATATTCTATAGTTACGATTCTACCAGATATGTCTTTTTGATTCCGTCGAAAATCGATTTTACGGTATAGGCGCTTATGACCTCCCCCTCTATGCCTTGCGGTAATGATTCCTCTGGCATTACGACCTTTACCACAACGGTGCCGTCCATGGATCAATTTATTTCGTGGATTGGATTTCACTTGCCTGTCTACGGTTCCCTTGCGTGTGCTCGGGATAGGTGTTTTGTATAAATGTTTCGCCGTATTATTAAGTATTCTCCTTTAGTTCTTTTCTCTATCTAGAAGTGGAATAGAATAACCCGGTTGAAGGGTAATGATCATACGTCTGTAATGCATTGTATGTCCCAGAATAGGCCCCATTCTTCTACCCTTTCCGGGTAGTCGATGGCTATTCACAGCTACTACCTTAACACCAAAGAAGAGTTCGACCCAATGCTTTATTTCTGTCTTAGTGAATCCCAATTCGACATTAGAAGTATATTGATTCTTTCCCAATAAACGAAGACTCTTTTCTGTAAATACTGCGTATTTGATTCCATCCATAAATCGACTTTCCCTCCTATGCTCTGAGTTCCAGTATCGATAAGAATTCGAGTTCTTATTGTTCTTATGTTATGGTATGAATATACCATACCAATTCGTTATGTATGGATGATGGATGAGATTCCATGGATAGAGAGCCAGTTCCAATAGACTTATGGAACGTTCCCGTTCGCGTGCATCCAGCAGGAATTGAACCCGCAAATTTACCAATTATGAGTTGGGCGCTTTAACCATTCAGCCATGGATGCTTAACAGGGATCATCGTACATCGTAAATAACCAATTTTCATATAGAAAGACATATCATAGAAAAATGAAATCGAAAATATTAGGAGATGGCAAATATTCGGAGATGACTATGAAAACACCTCTCTGGATCCTCGAATTGAAAGAGAGATTGAGAGGGATCAAGAATCCTAATTCTCGCTATTTGGAATGGATCCAATTCTATTGAGTCTGACTCATAGTGATCATTTCTCTTTAGCAAAGAATGACCTTGGTTATCAAAGGATTGAACAACCGGGATCCATTTACTTATGATAGCTAGTTGACATTGCTAACAAGGATCTAATGAATTATGAGTTTAATAGATCCTCTTTAGCAGAAAGACGTATATTCCTTGCTCATTATCAGACAATCACTTATTCCCAAACCTCGTGTGGGGCTAATCGTTTTCATTTACCATCTCATGGAAAACTTTTCGTTCCGCTTAGCCCTATCGGGTATTTTAGTGATAGGTTCTATAGGAACTGGACGATCCTATTTGTTTGGTCAAATACCTAACGAAAAATTCCTATTTTCCTTTCATTAAGGTACGAGGGCTTCTTATTCCACAAGAACGAAAGCACCTTTTCATTCTTTCATATACTAGGGGTTTTTACTTGGAAAAGACAATGTTCCATACTAAAGGATTCGGGTCCATAACCACGAGTTCCAGTGCACTAGATCTTGTAGCACTTAGCAACGAGGCCCTATCCATTAGTATTCCACATAAGAAATCCATTATAGAAACTAATACAATTAGATTAGCTCTTCATAGACAAACTTGGGGTTTGCGAGCCAAGATAAGACCGGCTCGGGATCATGGGACCCTTTTCTATCAGATAGGAGGGGATCTTGTACAAAATAGACTTCTAAGTAATAACCCCATAGATCCTATATCTATCTATATAAAGAGGCAATCGTGTCAGGAAGCGGGTTTTTCTTTGGCCAAACGGTACTTCGAACTTGGAACGAGCATGAAGAGATTAACGAGACTTCTTTCTCTTTTGAGTTTTTCTGGCGGACCAGTCGCGCAAGATCTTTGGTCTTCCCCCGGAACCGATGAAAAAGTGGGTCGCTTCTTATGGACT